AATCATATCACCCTAAGTCCTAAGTTGGATGAAAAAGTTTTATAAAAAAAAAATAAGGTAGGGGGCTCCATATCAAATCAAATAGTATTCGTCACAATCCGCATACTAATATACTAATATAGTAGTAAAGAAATTCTCAAGAATTTGCATAATATAATAAAGTCAAAAAAAACCAAGCAAAATTGTTTTTTGACCTTTTTTTTTTACAAATAGATAATTACATGAATCAACAAGACTTCGGTTCTTTTTATCAACTGAATATTGACAAACCTCTGGATCTAGAAATTCATTTCCGACAGTTGAACCTTTTCAAACTGTTTCTTTTTAAGAACCAAAAAAATTTGTGCCAGAATAACGGACGCAAAAAAGAAAAAAAGACCTTGAACACGTGATGGATCTTGAAGTACTATTTCCGCATCTCCCTGACCAAACCCACCCACATTAGGATTACTTGTTAATGGTTGATCAATCTTAATGGATTCACCTTCAGAAACAAGAAGTTCTGGTCCTGGAGGTACAATATCTACGACTTGGTGTCCGTCAGATGCATCCACTATGTTTATTTCATACCCCCCCTTTTCTTTACGCACTATTTTGCTTACTATACCTGCTGTTGTAGCATTATATACTGTATTGTTACTCTTACTCCCATCGGGATAAATCTGCCCCCTTCCCCTGTTCCCACCAACGTATATAGGATATTTTAAGAAGTAAACATCTTTCTTAGTAGCAGGGTCCGGTGAAAGAATAGGAAAGGTGATTTCCCTATATTTCTGACCAGGAACAGGTCCTATCACAAGAATATTTTTTTGAGTCGGGCGATAAATCTGAAAAGACAGATTACCCATCCTTTCTTTCATTTGGGGAGAAATACGATCAGGAGGCGCTAGTTCGAATCCATCCGGTAAAATAAGAACCGCCCCTACATTCAAGGACCCCTTTTTCCCATTAGAAAGAACTTGTTTCAGTTGCATATCATACGGGATTCTAACAACTGCTTCAAATACAGTATCAGGAAGTACTGCTTGTGGAACCTCAATATCCACGGGCTTATTAGCTAAATGGCAATTGGCGCATACAATACGCCCGGTTGCTTCTCGTGGATTTTCATAACTCTGTTGTGCAAAAATGGGATATGCATGTGAAATCGATGCCCAAGTTATTATATATATCAATAGCATGATCGATAGAGACATGGATCGAGTCATCTGCTCCTTTACCCAAGAAAAGATATTTCTATTTTGCATGGTCCAATCATTGATCCCAAAAATGTATACATTTATACAATAAATTAGGTAGGCTGCTAGTATAGTTTCCTATCCACGATTAGACTATTTTATTATTTTACTGGAATACAGGAATACTCCCCTGGATGAATAAAAAGAGAAAGAGTGCTTAAGATTTTGACTGATTTGTTTATGGACGAAGTAAGAAAGATTATCATTGGATTCATATTAGTGAATCATTCTTTAGTCTTTCATTGAATGATAAATCACTACAAGCGAGGGAGATACACGATTTAAATAATGGAAAATCCAATATTTAAAAAAGGTATCTAGAATGACTGGAAAAATAGAAACAAGAACAGATAGAATTTGATCATTATGAGAAAATCCAAAATCCTTGTAGACAAAAGAAATTATTAGTTTCCAACCACGAGGCGAATGGAATCCAATACAAAAATCAGTTAACAAAAGAATAGAAAAGGCTTTTATTGTGTCGCTTAAATTATAGAGAAATTCTCGAACCCAAGAATTAAGAATGGCAAGTTCTTCATTACACAGAATAGAATAACCACTTAAAATAGCAAAACTTATTATATTTGTCGAGAAATGCAAAATGGTATGGATATGACCCTCATTGTGCATCTTAACCAATTGTATTGTTTCTTCGTGGATTCCTATACGAAGCTTTTGTATATGCGTCTCCGGGTACTCCTTTATCATTTCGTCCAAAAAAAAGAGTTCTTCTAATTCTATGAATTTATCTAAAATCTTCTTTTCTTGAATATCATTCAAAAAAGTTTCGGATTTACTAGTAGTCCACCAATTACTAACCCAAGACTTTATACTTTTGTTAAATGAGAAAGAGATCCACCAGGGTAAAAAGACTATAGATGCAAGATATGGAAAGGGGGCAAATGTTTTCTTTTTTGTCATTTTGAATCAGTCAATTTTTAATGAAATGAAGCGACTTCCTGGCTGGACTCTACTCAATCTTGTATTTTTATGAAAGAGGAGCTCTCTAGCAAAAAAAAAAAACAAAGAGGATTGGATTCCTGGGCCTCTTGCCCAATGCAGAGAAAAATGCTTCAGTTCATTTCAAAATACTTCAATAGGTACGCGCAAGAAATAGGCCAATTCAGCAGCTTTTTGTTCAATTTCTCGTGGAGTCAAATTCTCATCAGTACGAGTCAGCGGAAGGGCTCCCTGACCTCTGATTTCCATATAAAGTACACGACGAGGATAAAGACCCTCTATAACTTCGATTCGAATCGATTGGATATCTCTCATAAGGAATCGAAAGAAAATGCGACGATTTCTTCCAGGAAATCCCCAACGAAAAATACAAACTTTTCCCTTTTTTCTATCGAATTGCTCATAACCACTACCTACATTCCACCAAATAGCGCACCACAAATAGGAGCTAACGAAGAGACCCGCGATCCCATAGAAGGACATCACGACCCCTTGTGGAAAAAAAAGGATTTGCTGAGACGGAAATAAGGATATCAGATTGCGACCAAGATAACTAGAAGTTCCAACCAATAGGAATCCTAATGAACCTAAAAAAAGGATACAGGCCCAAAGGAAATTACTTGTTTTCCGAGACCCCGTTATAAGTTCTATCCATATACGTTCTGATCGCCAGTTCATACAAGATCCAGGTGCATTTTATTGGAATTGAGAGAATAACCCAAGCGAAAAAGTAACTTTCACCAACTAGCACTATTAGAATTGGAATCATTAGGAATAATTCTAATTATATAGAACTATTTTTCTTTTATACAATATAATAGGGTCTTTCAAACAAAGTCATTTTCATATTTTACTCCCGTTGGAGCTAGATAATCTTGTTTTTTTGAACATGAATAGATAAAGAAGCCATTGCAATTGCAGGAAATACTAGGCCCACGATAGGTACAAAAAAAGCAGGGAAGCTGAAAGTTTCCATAGACTAGATACCTCGATTGAATATTTTAACCTCTTATCTTATAAAGTAAAGAGATCTTAAGTATATAAAGTATAGATAATGTACATTATCTATACTTTATATACTTAAGATTCGTCCTTTTTTTTTCTTCTTCTTCTTTTTCTTTTTTTTATTTACATGATATAAAAAATCATGTAAATAAAAAAAAGAAAAAGAAGAAGGGTTTTTTCCCAAGGCTTTTATAGCCTTCGTAATAAAAATCGGACTAAAAATGCCGGAACAAGAAAGCCAACAAGGCTAATGAATGAGTACAAAACTGCACGTTTTGTATCCTTATCTATGTTATGAATGATGATATACAGCCTTTTCAGAATAAAAAGGCTTTTTCTTACAAATACCTTGACTTTCTGAAAGATTCAGTCGAGATTTTTTTTTTTTTTCAGTGAGGTTTTCATTTTTGATTTTTTTGGTTTCTTTATAAGATTAAGTATTTAACTTAACATCTCAAATCTCTATCTTGTATGTACTGCCGTTAATTCTGATTCCTGTTTATCTACTTTACTTATACTTATGGATTTGAATGGGCCTGTATGCATAAGAAAGACCCGCCTTCTTGGAATTGTAAATAAGGTGGATCTTTCTTATGCATGTTCAATTACTCGGATATAATAAGATGACCGCGGTTAATTGAATAGAATAGATCTCTGTTTCGGTTATTCTAGTTATATCATATATACGAATTGTTGTTTTATTGTTAAGAACAACAACTTGTTGTTTCCATAATTAGAAATTAGACCTTTTTTCTCGGTTATTGTTCTCTGTCTTGTGGTGTGAGATCCCCTTTAAATTGGATGAAGTTCTTCTATTATATATATGCGGCTATAACAAATCCCCCTTTTTTTGACTTTCATTTTGATTCACCGGAAAGAAACCATGAAGTTGAAACAACTCACTCAGAACGCCTTTTAAAGGATTACGTGGTACGATTGGGTCGAATAAGCCTTTCTCGAATAAATACTCAGTCTCTTGTGAACCTTCAGGTATTTCGGTTTTCAATGTTTCTTCAATTACTCTTTTACCCGCAAATGCAATGTAGGCATTAGGTTCGGCAATAATGATATCCCCTAACATACCAAAGCTGGCGGTCACTCCACCGGTTGTAGGAGATGTAAGGATCGATACATATAATACGTTTTTATTTGATTGATAGTTATATGAAGCGGAAGATATTTTTGCCATTTGCATCAAACTCAAACTCCCTTCTTGCATACGGGCTCCCCCGGAAGCACACACTATAATAACAGGTAGAGATTTATCAGTAGCATATTCGATCAAACGGGTTATTTTCTCGCCTACTACGGATCCCATACTCCCCCCCATGAACTGAAACTCCATAACCCCAATTGCTAGGGGAATGCCATTTAATTGACCTATGCCTGTTTGAACAGCCTCATTTAACCCTGTCTCTTTTTGATAAGAATCAATACGATCGATATAAGACCCCTCCTCCTTCGAATCAGTGGGGCCCGCAAAACAAGCCATTCCGTCACCCATTGGAGCCCGCGCCGAATCAAATTCAGGGGCCACAGAAATAATGTCCTCATCACCATCTTTTTTATCTTCATAGGCATCCTCCTCCTCCGAATCAAATTCAAGGGCCACAGAAAACATGTCCTCATCCATTGGAGCCCAAGTGCCGGGATCAATCAAAAGTTCAATTCTATCTGAACTACTCATTTTCAAATGAGACCCACAGTGTTCACAAATATTCAATTTTTCCTTCAAAAACCTCTTATAATTTAATTCATAACAATTTTCGCATAGAACCCACAAATCCTTGTAATTTA